CGTTATTGCTGCTGGATTGGCTGTAGGGCTTGCTTCTATTGGACCTGGGGTTGGTCAAGGTACTGCTGCGGGCCAAGCTGTAGAAGGTATCGCGAGACAGCCCGAGGCAGAGGGAAAAATAAGAGGTACTTTATTGCTTAGTCTGGCTTTTATGGAAGCTTTAACAATTTATGGACTGGTTGTAGCATTAGCACTTTTATTTGCGAATCCTTTTGTTTAATTCTATTTCTATATCTATTATATCTATAAGAAAAGAAAAATACTTCTTTTTTTTTTTATTCTTTTCTTGCTTTTGATTTTCTGCTTGTTTTTTCTAATTAGAGCAAGATTTTATTCCTACAATTACTTCTTAGTTTTAGTTTTTTAGTTGGGATAATAAACCATGGGAAGGACTGATTTGAGGATATGAATTAGCATACTGACTCGCTTTATTCCTTCCCGTTTTTAGTCCAACGGAATCCCCCTACTTTTTACTTTTTTTTTATTTTGAATAAGTGTTGCATTGCAACAAAGGGGGTATTTCAAAATTGACATATGAGACCGAGTACTTAATTCTAACTAGAATAAATCTAATTTCGAATTAGTAATTTTTTGTAATTTAAAATAAAAAAAAAAAAGAAAAAAAAAAAAAATCTGTTTTATTTTTTGAGTCTATAAAAGGAGATCATATGAAAAATGTAACCGATTCTTTCGTTTCTTTGGGTCATTTGGCATCCGCCGAGAGTTTCGGGTTTAATACCGATATTTTAGCAACAAATCCAATAAATCTAAGTATAGTGCTTGGTGTATTGATCTTTTTTGGAAAGGGAGTGTGTGCGAGTTGTTTATTTCAAGAATAGGTTGGATCCAACCGGATGCACTTTGATTTCCTTGACAAAGGTGCATGATTCCGCGAATTACTTCTGAAGAAATTCAAATAAATGAATTCAAATAAATGAATTAGGAATATTGAAGAACCATAGCATTTCGTGATTTATTGGTAAATATACTTTTATTCTCTATAAACCAATAATGTGGGATCCTTTTCTTAATATGGTTAAAGCAAAGCCTTTTGAAGTTCAGACGCAGCATGGTACTCTTTCTACTACTACTCTACTACTACTCTACTACTGTGTTAATAGATTAGTAATATGTTAACAAAGAAATGAAATCAATAATAAAATCTTTTCTTTTTTTTTTTCGGTATAGAACACTCGTATCGATAAAATGATTTGAACCTTTTATCGGGAAAATGAATATTGAAAACCTCTCTTTGCTGAATCGATGACCTATGTAGAAAATAATCAAATAAGAATTCTTTGGATTTTAAAAAAGAAACAACTTTGCTGACAATTATTTATTTGGTCAGAAGAATCCCCCGACTATTTTGATCTTTGATTAGTGATCAGTTTCGATATTTTTTTTTTAATATGAATAGAGAAGAGAGGATAGGCTCAATTACCTTCAAAAGAAAAAGATATAAAGATATGGTAATTACATAGAAGTCATTGAAGTAATTGATAATTGAGCGTGAGAGCCAAATGAATTGAAAGATTCATGTTTGGTTCGGGAAGGGATCATGGAAGTTTTTAAATTAATGGAAAGATAATCTACTTTCATTAAGTGATTTATTAGATAATCGAAAACAGAGGATTTTGAATACTTTTCGAAATGCAAAAGAACTCCGCAGGGGGGCTTTTGAACAGGCGCAAAAAGCCTGGGACCGCTTACGGAAAGTTGAAATGGAAGCAGATCAGTTTCGAGTGAATGGATACTCTGAGATAGAACAAGAAAAATGGAACTTGATTAATTCAACTTATAAGACTTTGGAAAAATTAGAAAATTACAAAAATGAAACCATTCGTTTTGAAGAACAGAGAGCAATTAATCAAGTCCGAAAACACGTTTTCCAACAAGCCTTACAAGGAGCTCTAGGAACTCTGAATAGTTGTTTGAACAACGAGTTACATTTACGTACCATAAATGCTAATATTGGTATGTTTGAGACGATGAAAGAAATAACTGATTAGTCCTTCTAATGTTCTAATGTAGGCATTATTTTTTTTTTTTTATTACATAATTCAAATTAAAAAAATACTCATGGTAACCATTCGAGCCGACGAAATTAGTAATATTATCCGCGAACGTATTGAGAAATATAATAGAGAAGTAAAGATTTTAAATACTGGTACCGTACTTCAAGTGGGCGACGGCATTGCTCGTATTTATGGTCTTGATGAAGTAATGGCAGGCGAATTAGTAGAGTTTGACGAAGGTACGATAGGCATTGCTCTTAATTTGGAATCCAATAATGTTGGTGTTGTATTAATGGGTGACGGTTTGATGATACAAGAGGGAAGTTCTGTAAAAGCAACAGGAAGAATTGCTCAGATACCAGTGAGTGAGGCTTATTTGGGTCGGGTTATAAATGCCCTAGCTAAACCTATTGATGGTAGGGGTGAAATTTCAGCTTCTGAATTTCGGTTAATTGAATCTCCTGCTCCAGGTATTATTTCAAGAC